ATATCCACGGGTTTATTAGCTAAATGGCAATTGGCACATACAATACGGCCAGTCGCTTCTCGTGGATTTTCATAACCCTGCTGTGCAAAAATGGGATATGCATTTGAAAGGGGTGCCTGGGTTATTATATATATCATGAGCGATACGGAAATGGATCGAGTAATCTCTTTCTTTATCCAAAAAAAGGTATTTTTAGTTTGCATGGTCCAATCATTGATCCCGAAAATTTATACAATAAAATTAGGCAGGTCGCTAGTATAGTTCCCTATCTATAATTTTGCTATTTACTTAAATATAAATGATTTTACTGGAATATTGGAGGAATCCCTTGGATGGGTAGAAAGAATAAGTACAATTTTGAATGTTTTGCTTATCTACAAAGTAACAAATATTATAATTGGATCGTTCGATCATTTTTCAGTCATTCATTGAATGATAAATCACTACAAGTGAAGGAGATACACGATTTAAATAACGAAAGATCCAATATTTTAAAATTGTATCTAAAATGACTGGAAAAGTAGAAACAAGACCGGATATAATTTGATCATTATGAGCAAATCCAAAATCTTTGTAGACAGAGCCAATCATTAGTTCCCAACCGTGGGGCGAATGGAATCCTATACATAAATCAGTTAATAAAAGAATAGAAAAAGCTTTTATTGTGTCGCTTAAGTTATATAGGAATTCTTGAACCCAAGAGTTAAGAATAACAAGTTCTTCATTACCTAGAATAGAATAACCACTTAGAATAACGAAACAGATTATATTTGTCGAGAAGTGTAAAATTGTATGCGTGCGATCCTCATTGTGCATCTTGATCAATTGGATCGTTTCTTTGTAGATTTCGATGCGAGGCTTTTGTAAATGTGCTTCCGGGTATTCCTTTAACATTTCGTCCAAACGTAGGAGTTCCTCTAAGTCTATGAATTTTTTTAGAATACTCTTTTCTTGAATATCATTCAAAAAAATTTCGGATTGCCTAGTATTCCACCAATCAGTAACCCAAGATTCCAGACTTTTATTAAATGAGAGAGAGATCCACCAAGGCAAAAATACTATAGATGCAAGATATAGAAGGGAAATGAATACTTTCTTTTTTGCCATTTTTTCGTCTGTGAATTTTAAAATTTTTACTGAACGCACCTCGTTCGTCGACTCTATACGATACTAATATTTCTATCAAGCATAAGTTCTATTACAAGTTATCGAGCCCATGAATCTATTTCCGATTTTTTTTTGTGATTCAGTACAGTGGTTAGTCTTGAATTTAGAAAGAATACAGAAATAGAATAAGAAAAAGCCCACTTCAAATTAATAGTAGTTGGATTGCGAGACGAAAGAACGGGAGTTCTATCAAAATATAAAATATTTCTAAAAAAAAAAAAAATTCTTTACTTTATTATATTATGATTTATTATGAAATGTTTTGTTTTAATATATGATGAATCTATTATTTAGATTTGTTACTGAATTGAGTTAAGTGGGTTTACATACGCATAAAAAAAATTGTGGACACAAACAATTTTGTTTTAGAATTATTTCGTATACGTTTGCTTTGGCTCGAATAAGCGTTCTGAAGAAACTTCAGTTAAGTTATGCTATATAAAAAAACGAGGATTCTTGGGTTTTTTCTCTCTTGCAAAGTATTCATTCTTCAGTTCCTTTTTTCAAAATACTTCAATTGGTACACGCAAGAAATAGGCCAATTCAGCAGCTTTTTGCTCAATTTCTCGTGGAGTCAAATTCTCATCAGTACGAGTCAAGGGAATGGCCCCCTGGCCTTTGATTTCCATATAAAGAACACGACGAGCATAAATACCTTCTTTAATTTCTATTCTGATGGACTGAATGTCTTTCATAAGGAATCGGAGGAATATGCGACGATTTTTTCCAGGAAATCCCCAACGAAAAATACACACTACGCCCTCTTTTATATCGAATCGATCATAACCACTACCTACATTCCACGAAATTGTGCACCACAAATAGGAGCTAATAAAAAGACCTGCGATCCCATAGAAAGACATCACGATCCCTTGTGGAAAAAAAATTATTTGCTGAGAAGGAAATAAAGATATAAAACTCCTACCAAAATAACTGGACGTTCCAACCAATAAAAACCCCAATGAACCTAAAAAAAGAATAAAGGCCCAGCAGAAATTACTTGTTTTTCGAGACCCCGCTATAAGTTCTATCCATATACGTTCTGATCGCCAACTCATACTATAACTAGACCTAGTTGCATTTTATTGGAATTGGGAGAATAACAAAAATAAATTTTATTTTACTTTTTTTTTGTTTCCGAAGTAACTCTCATCAACCAGCACTATTATGATGTGAACGTTTAGGGGTAATTCATCGAATTTCTTAGATCCAAACTAAAACATCCCTTTCATATGATATATGATTTCCGAATACATAATACATATAGATATATTGACTTTACATTTCAGAAATTCTCCCCGATCCCGATCTATTTGAAAATAGTTATAATTCATTTACCCATAATATCATGTTTATACATACATAAGAGCTTATGCCCGAAGGAAACCACATGTTATACCATATTCTACTAAATAGATATCCGTGTTATGATCCAAGTAAGTCTTGAAAAAAAAAAGATTTGTCCTTATTGTATCTAAAAAATATTGTTTTTTTGAACATAAAGAGATAAAGAAGCCATTGCAATTGCCGGAAATACTAAGCCCACTAAAGGAACAAAAATTGAGGGGAAGCTGTTGAGAGTTATCATAGAATGGGTACCTCGATTTAATATTTGTACCTGTTATTTATTGTTATATTTATTGTTTTATATTAATATTTTAACCTTATCCTTATATTGTTATAAAGATATATTATAATTCATATATAATTGTTATATTATACTAAGTATACCTAAGTGAGTATATATACTTAATAGGGAGTATATAAGTATATGTTTTAATAAATATATATTAATTAATAAAATCCAATAAATATGTAAATAAATGGACCTATAGATCTTTCTGCATGTTTCTACATGAAATATATGTATGATAATCCACCCTTTATATTATTCGTATTATTAGTTATTATCTTGTCTTATAAATTTAAAAATTTTATAAAATTTACTAAAAAAGGATTTATTACAAATTCTCAAAGAATTCATTATAATAATACGATCCAACAAAAAGGATTTTTAGTGGGGGGTGATTTGATTTTCGGGAGATATAGAAAGATGCAAGACCTTGTTAACCAATTTCACGGAAGAAAGAATTCACTCTTTTATTTAATCGGGATTTCCTGGTTACTAACCAGGAATATCGATAAAAAGATGATCTGGATGGTTCTTTCTACAATTAAATCTTATGTTACCAAAGAAAAAATCCATTCTTCGTATTTTTACTTTGATTCCTATAAATTAAATAACTACTTGATCACCACACATAAAAAATTTTATTAAGTTTTAATAAATTAATACTCTTATTAAATTAAGACTCTTATTAAATTAAGACTCTAAGACTCTACTTGATCTAATTTTGATTCAAAGGAAAGAAAGCATGTAGCCGAAATAACTCACTCAGAACGCCCTTTAAAGGATTACGTGGTACGATTGGATCGAATAAGCCCTTATGGAATAAATATTCAGCCACTTGTGAATCCTCAGGTACTGTCTTATTCAATGTTTGTTCAATTACTCTTTTACCCGCAAATGCAATGTAAGCATTGGGTTCGGCGATAATGATATCTCCCAACATACCAAAACTGGCCGTCACCCCACCTGTGGTAGGGGATGTAAGGATTGATACATAAAATAACTTTTTATTTGATTGATAATCATATAAAGCAGAAGATATTTTAGCCATTTGCATCAAGCTCAAACTTCCTTCTTGCATGCGTGCTCCTCCGGAAGCACACACTATAATAAGAGGTAAAAATTGATTGGTAGCATACTCGGCCAAACGTGTGATTTTTTCGCCCACTACGGATCCCATACTACCCCCCATAAACTGAAAATCCATAACTCCAATTGCTACGGGAATACCATTTAGTTGGCCTGTGCCTGTTTGAACGGCCTCAGTTAATCCCGTATTTTTTTGATAAGAATCAATACGATCTTTATAAGGTTCCTCCTCCGAATGAAATTCAATGGGATCCAGAGAGACCATGTCTTCGTTCATAGGATCCCAAGTACCGGGATCAATCGAAAGTTCGATTCTATCGAAACTACTCATTTTCAAATGACATCCACACTGTTCACAAATATTCATTTTTGATTTTAAAAATTTTTTATAATTTAATCCATAACAATTTTCGCATTGAATCCACAAATGCCTGTATTTTTGAGTTACATTTAAATTATTAGAACTTATAGTAAAATCACTAGCATCTGTGCTAGTTTTTATACTGGAACTCTCGCTTTTACTACTATTTACGCTTTCGCTACAAATGTAACTATAAATGTAGCTGTCACTGTAATTGTCACTATTGCTTAAAATATAACTATCAATACAAATTTGAGAACGAAGATAACTGTCAATGCAACTATTAATGTGATTATTCCAAATATAATGAGAATTAGTATCATACACGTAACGATCGTGGCGAGTATCGTTACTTTTAGGTGCATTATTTATATAACTAGAAGTCTGATAATTATAAAAAGAACTTTTTAGTTCACTTAGAAAAGAATGGTCGTTGTCAATCTCAAAATTTTTATTTTCAATATCAAAATATATGGAATAGCTGTCCCTATTACTATCCCTAACGAAAAAAGTGTCAGCAGATATGAAATTCCGAATGTATCTGTCGCTGACTAAATGATCAACATTACTGTAATTAGACTTGTCATTACAATTTAAAATGTCTTTATCCATATCATTTATAATTGGATCTTCACTTACACTGGTATTTTCAAAAGGACCGAGGCTGTCCATTGATTTACTTAGCCTACACCTGTATTCTAACTCCCCATTAAACAACATCGAATGGAACCGCCATTTTTCCATAGAACTTTC